ATATTCTCTAATAGAAATGAATTTTCTAACATTTGACTCCGTATTACTGAAGAATTGAGTCGCACACTTGAAAGAAAACCCATAAAGTCGAGGGAATAGTTTGATAATTGCTTGATAAAGATTCTTCTTGGTTGAGACCACACAGAAAAATGACATTGCCAGAAATCGATAAAGTAATATTTCCATTTATGCATCAAAAGAGATGTCCCTTTGGAAGCCAGAAGGGATTTTCCTTGATACCTAACATAATGCGGGAAGGGTTCTTTAAAAAGCCATAGGATAACCCCAAAAGCCTTAACTTTCCCTTTTACTAGATATTTTAGCTTTCCGTAGAAATGGATTCGTTCAAGAAGGGCTCCAAAAGACGTTGATCGTAAATAAGAAGATTGGTTGCGGAGAATAACAAAAAGGGATTCGTATTCACATACAAGGAGATTATATAGGAACAAGAACAATCTTCGATTCCTTTTTGAAAAAGGGGAAATGGATTCTTTTGGCGTAATAAGACTATTCCAATTACGATACTCATAAAAAAAGTATCGTAATAAATGTAAAGAAGAGGCATCTTTCAACCAATAGCGGAGAGTTTGAACCAAGACTTCTAGATGGGCGGGGTAAGGTATTAATATATCTAACACATAATTTAAATGGAAGAATTTGTCCTCTAAAAAAGGAAATATTGAATGAATTGATCGCAAATTATGAGACTTTACGATTTCTTTTCCCTCTAGAGAAGATATTAATAGTAGGGAAAATGGAATTTCCACAATGACTGCAAACCCTTCTGTTATCATTTGCGAATATAAATTCTTTTTGTGTTTGTGCCCAAAAATTTCATTTTGGTTCGAATCATTAGCAGAAAGAATTAAATGATTCTGTTGATACATTCGAGTAATTAAACGTTTTACAATTAGTAAACTGTATTTCTTGTCGACCGCATTTTCCAACAAAATCAATTTAGTTAAACCATGATCATATGCAAATGAATAAATATATTCCTGAAAGATAAGTGGATAGAAAAAGTTATGTTGCCAAGACCTATCTAGTTCTCTATGTCCTTGAAATTCTTCCATTTCAATTTAGCCCGAAAACAAAAGTAAAAATAGAGGGTTTCTTGGATTATCAAATGATACATAGTGCGATACAGTCAAAACAAGGTATTTTATTATGAAATAATAGATACCTCGGAAACGGGTAAATTCATCCGCGGACTCTCTATTTTTTTCCATCTAATTCTAATTGGTTTTTCTTTTTTTAGAAGATAAAAGATGGTTCGAAATCCTTTATTTTTTCAACCCAATCGCTCTTTTGATTTTGGAATAAAATATTTTATCAATATACTCTTTCTTCTACACATTCATTTCCATCCCCTTAATGGAGAATGGATAATCGAATAGTTAGGATTCACTATAAAAAACAAAGTATTCACTCGTGGGAGAATCCCGTCCCGCATCAGGCACTAATTTTTTTTAACATCTAATTAGATCGGGAAATCATTCAAATTATGAAGACAAGCTCGTTGTTCTTTCTTTCCTCAGAATTTGAACCCTAGGGCTCGATCCATTTATTCAATCGACCCAACTTTGAATTCATTTCGTTTCCTTACAAAAATTCAAATAGAATTTTGTACCAATTTGGTAAGAATGAAATATTCTCCGAATTTTATATTGATACGACATGCTCTTTTTTCCATTCATTTCCGTTCAGGATCAGTCGTGGTCTTATAAACTCTACCGATGATGTAGACGAATTCCTTGCTTCATCCGAATATGTAAAAGATTGTAGCCGCACTTAAAAGCCGAGTACTCTACCGTTGAGTTAGCAACCCGAAAAAGAGATATGTTATGTAGATACAATCGAGATAAAAATCAAATGAATTGGAATCAAAATTTTGAATTAGCAAAAAATAGAAACAAAGTTTTCTAATTGATTCCGAACATAAAAGCAAACAGATCAGATGACAATACAAAAAATTATTAGATAAAATACATTTCTAGACCAAATATTCTCCATTTGTTGGATCCAAGTTATGTATCGCAAAAAATTCAACGAATTCTTGAATAAAAACCCTATTTATTGGGCGGAAAACAGAAATAAACCATTTCATTTTTTTATTTAATATTTATTTTTACTTCAAAATTGAATTATATTTGTTCACTATACTCTTGTCAATATGAATATTAAAAAAAAAAATACAATTACACTAATTACAATGTAGAAAGAAAAGAAATTCAAAATAGAAATACGATATATACAATATATATATTTTGAAAGCGGAGTCCAAAATTAAAGGGAAATATATAAGAAAATTTTTGTGTTGGATTGGCACTACATAAAAAATCGACAGGAATAGAAAAGGAATAAAAAAAGTTCTACCAAACTACAACCACATTATCTTTGTTTTTTATTTCATTAATTGAACTTCGTTTGATTAAGTCGAAATTCGTTAAAAACCCCCGCCCTCTTTAAAATATCATAGACAGTTTCTGTAGGTTGAGCACCTTTTTCAAGAAAATCTAGAATAGCAGGAACATTTAAATAAGTTTGATTTTTTATCGGATCATAAAAACCCACCTTCTGCAAATCTCTTCCCTCTCTTCGGGACCGAACATCAATTGCAACGATTCGATAGACGGCTCATTGGGATAGATTAGATCAACAATACCCCCCCCCCTGGAAACGTATAGGAGGTTTTCTCCTCGTACGGCTCGAGAAAAATGATTCAAGATTAGGTATATAAATTATAATGACCAATTAACTAAATTAAATCCCTAAAAGAAAGAAATGAAAAGGACTTAATTCTTAGTCAAATTCATTTCTTTCTTTCCTAAAAAAAACCATTTGTATACTCATAACTCAAGTTGAATAACTCTTAAATAGCTCAAAAGAAAATCCTTTGGCATTTCATTTATTGAGCCGTCTTAAATACCCTTTAATGTATCATTTCGAATCCATTTGAATTCGGTATTCTGATCCAAATCCAATTGGTGCGGCAATTAACAATTAGAAAGGGTATTTCCTTGTTCCGGAAATCTTTCTCGTTTTTTGAATCATTGGGTTTAGACATTACTTCGTTGATTTTTAATACTTTCAAAAATGGCAGCAACATGCCTTTTTGTTATTTCTTTATATCAAAGAATAGAATCATACGAACGGCGAATTCCCCACGATATAGATATATATATAATATTATATCGAAAAGGTCTTATCAATTCCAACAAAAGATTTTCCTTTGGGATTTGAAACTTGTTTTATTTTGATCCTTTCGATTTATCTGTCAAAGATATACTTACGAAGTTGTTACAACTTATTGATTGATACTAACCCTAGACCCTTCTCTTTTCCCTTGAGAGATAGCTCAATACTTTACTACTCGAGCTCCATCATGTACTATTTCCTTCCATTACACCTCAACAAAAAATGCAATGCGGCTTCCAGTGGAACAGAGCAAAGGATGTCGAGTCAAGAGCATCCTTTATTATCGAATGATGGATATAAGAATCCACAAGAGATCATGTCCTTCAAGTCGCACGTTGCTTTCTACCACATCGTTTCAAACGAAGTTTTACCATAACATTCCTCAAATTTGGAACCGGTATGCGATTGATTCAATTATGGAATCATGAATAGTCATTGGTTCAGTCGGGACAGTCAATACATAGATATGGAATATATCTTAAGTTATTAGTTTAGTAATGTAATGTTAATGTTAATTTTTTTACAATTTACAATAAAGACGATATCCCTAAGAAATCAAAATCCATATGTCTTTTTGAGTTTAATAATAATAAATGAAGAATCAATAAAAGAAATCAAAATTTAATAATAGATTGGAAAAATCCAATTTCTTTTCCGAGATGAATAAAAAAATAACCAATTAACTTGTATATTATATATGAATATTTATAGGGGATGTATATATGATTAAAGGCACACTTTTTTTGGAATTCAAATTCGTGTAATCTAGAACTCCATCGTGCCTAAGTCTTCAACGGATTCACTTGTGTCCACGTGTCATTTGAACACTTATCCTCCTTTATTTGATGAAATGTGAAAAAAAGATAAGATTCATTTTGGTTAAAATCATTAGAAGAAAGAATCCAATTCTATCCAATATTAAACCTTATAAACAGAAAAATGCAATCTTAAATTACATATGCTCTGGGACGGAAGGATTCGAACCTCCGAATAGCGGGACCAAAACCCGATGCCTTACCACTTGGCCACGCCCCACTTAGATTTCTATTCGACATTAATAAACACTAATATTGTTATTGATTGTTCGTCAATTCCCGCCCAACTATCGAAAAAAAGAAATTCGATTCTGTTGTTAGTATTTTGACATGTGTAGATATAGAATTCAAATGAATTTATTGATCATTACATAGAATTCCATTAAGATATTGTATGAAAGTAGAATTTCTTCTATTCTCAATGGGGAATAGAAGGTTTTTTGATTGAGTGAGTAAGTTAAAAAAAAAGAAGGATTTTTTTCTTCCTTTTTCTTTCTATCAATAACTCAATCAAAATGCAATAAAAATAAAATGTCTGTTATGCTTAATATTTTTAGTTTGATCTGTCTTAATTCTGCCCTTTATTCGAGTAGTTTTTTCTTTGCCAAATTACCCGAGGCCTACGCTTTTTTGAGTCCAATCGTAGATTTTATGCCAGTCATACCTCTACTCTTTTTTCTCTTAGCCTTTGTTTGGCAAGCTGCTGTAAGTTTTCGATGAGATCTTTCATCTTGTCCTAGAAAAATGAATGATTTTTTCGAGAAAAGGGATTCTAATATTCTAATAATAAATAAGAAATAATTGATAAAATCAGACAAGTCTTACAGTATGAACCCTCGATTCAAACATGAAAATTTGTGAATAGACACAACCCATATCGCCTCGTTTTCCGATTAGAATTATTTTGCGTAAATGAAAAATCTTAAGCGGGTAGAATAAAATTATTGATAAGTAAGATAATAATGGATAAGATAATAATAACTTCATTTTTTATTTAGTTTTATTACAATTGTTTTGATTTTGAAAAAATACTTCAGTTTTCGGCGTCAAATCAAATTCAAATTTAAAATTTATAGGATATATGATATAAAAATAGAGAATCTATTCTCTTTTTTCAAAAAAAAAAAAAATGATCTTGGAGATTGTGTAATGCTTACGCTCAAACTCTTTGTTTACACAGTAGTAATATTCTTTGTTTCTCTTTTCATTTTCGGATTCCTATCTAATGATCCGGGACGTAATCCTGGGCGCGAAGAATAAGAATAAAAAAGGGTTCTTTGCTTTATTTTTCATCTATTTTTTTTATCTAATTATATTCTAATTATATATAGAAGAAATCGATTTTCTAATTCTACCTAATTAGAATGATATTCTAGATTTGTAATTATATTTCATTCTATTTTGAAAAAAAAAATCAAAAAGATTTAATAAATTCAAAAGAGAAACCAAATAATAAAATTCAGTTATTAATGGAAACGGAAAGAGAGGGATTCGAACCCTCGGTACGAATGACTCGTACAACGGATTAGCAATCCGACGCTTTCGTCCACTCAGCCATCTCTCCCCATTGAAAATAGTAATAGTCAAATATGAAATAAATAATAAATAATTTCGAAAAATTTGAAAATTATGAAAAAAATATGTAATAAACTCGAATTACTCAGACTGAAATAAAAAATGAAATAAAAAAAAATTCAAAATAAAATCTATATATAACAATAATATATATAACAATAATATATATATACAAAATATACAAGTTGTATTATGCAATACAACATTAATTACAAGTTTTAGTTAAAATTACAACCAGTTAGATTTAGATAAAGTAATAAAGATTCTAAGGATTAACTAAAATATTCCATTTCAAATATATATTATTTTCATTTTATTTGAAATTTTCATATTAATATATAATTAAGATATAATTAAGAATATTCATTAATAGAATAATATATAAAAAAAGACTAAATATGAAATATTAATTAATAGAAAAATAGAATATTAAATTCTAATAAAGAAATACTTCTTCGCCCGAGGGGGTCTCTTTTTATTCCCACGGCCTGGCCTGATCAGTACCTCGCCAGGCCCTTTTTGCTTTAATCGATTCTATAGAATAAAGCAAATAGTTTATTTTATTTTGATAATGATCAAAATAAATTCCTGTTATTGAAGCAAAAAACAAAAAAAAAGACTCTTTCTATTATCTAGATATAGAACCAAGATGTCATTTCTTATTCTCTTTTCTTCACCTTTTAATCTATCTATTCTTCCATTTTTTCAGCACACAACTTTTTTTATGTTCTAGTTATAACTTTTGTAGTTTACTTGAACCGTACTTATCAAAAATAAAATTTCTTGAAGAAAAAATAGAACTTTTTTTAGGTATTTAACTATCTTTTTAGAATCTCATTAAATCACCCTACAAAAACCGCCAATACTCTAAGTTTCATGATTCTTTTATAATCCTGTCTTGATTACATCCAATTTCAGTGCTCGACAAAAGTTTTATTTCGATACAATAATCCAACTGTAGCGGGTATAGTTTAGTGGTAAAAGTGTGATTCGTTCTATTAACCCTTTAATAGTTAAAGGGTCTACCGGTTTGATTACTATTCCGATCAAAAACTTTATTTCTTAAAAGGAATTACTCCTTTCTCTCTCAATGAAAAATTTGAGGAAAATTATACATTCTCGTAATTTGTATCCAAAACTCAATTAAAGGTGGAAATTTTGAATTATGAAATTACGAAACATAAAATTTTTTTGAATTGGATGAATGCTTCCAATTGAATGAGTATAAGTAATAGATCCATGGATGAAGATATAAAAAAGGGTTTCTAATCGTAACTAAATCTTCTATTTTTTTATAGAGAGAAGCAAAATAGCTATTAAACGATGACTTTAGTTTACTAGAGGCTTCACTATTTCTTTTTGTTTGTTTTAGCTTAGCTCGGTGGAAACAAAATACTTTTCCTTAGGATTCTCTCAAATAGAAATAAAGAACGAAGTAACTAGAAAGATTGTTAGAATCACCTCTTCTAGAGGGATCATCTAGAAAGTAAGTTGTTTTGAATTGAATGCATTCATACAAAAAGCTGACATAGATGTTATGGGTGAATTTTTCTTTTGTAATTTTCTTCCCGCCTTAGATTAGGACCGGGGAATTTCTCCATTTTCCATAAAGGAGCCGAATGAAACCAAAGTTTCATGTTCGGTTTTGAATTAGAGACGTTAAAAAAAAGAAATCAACGTCGACTATAACCCCTAGCCTTCCAAGCTAACGATGCGGGTTCGATTCCCGCTACCCGCTCTATTCTGTATTACTTAAGACATCATTAAATTGAATACGCAATTCAAAAAAAAAAATTATCATCTCACATCAAATACAATCCGATTCTTTTTTCGAAACCCAAAATAAGCAAAAAACGCGAAAAAATCGGAATGAAAAGCGTCCATAGTCTAATGGATAGGACATAGGTCTTCT